AACATACAAAAGAAAATGAGAAAACAAATAAAGAGAAAGAAGAGGAAAATGAACGAATAGCAATATCAGAGGCTTGGGATAGCTTTCTATTTACGCAAGCAATAAGAGGTTTAATATTAGTAACCCAATCTTTTCTTAGAAAATATGTTCTATTTCCCGTATTAATAATAGCTAAAAATATTAGTCGTATGTTATTGTTCCAATTCCCCGAATGGTATGAGGATTGGAGGGAATGGAATGAAGAAATGCATGTTAAATGTACTTATAATGGTGTTCAATTATCAGAAACGGAATTTCCTCAAAATTGGTTAAGAGATGGTATTCAAATAAAGATTCTATTTCCTTTTTGTCTGAAACCTTGGCAAAGATCTAAGGTACGATTTAATCATAGAGATCAGCAAAGGCAAAAAAAAGAGAAAAAAGATAACTTTTGTTTTTTAACAGTTTGGGGAAGAGAAGCAGAGCTACCTTTTGGATCTCCCCGAAAACGACCTTCTTTCTTTGAACCCATTTTTAAAGAACTCGAAAAAAAAACGATAAAAGCGAAAAAGAAAATTTTACAAGTTATAAGAGTTTTCAAAGAAAGAGGAAACGGGGTTCTAAAAGTTTCAAAAAAAAAAACAAGATGGGTCATCAAAATAATTCTATTTCTGGACCTAATAATGAAAGAACTTGAAAAAGTAAAACCTATATTAAAATCAAGTAGGGTTAAAATATACGAATCGACTAAAAAAAAAAATGGAAGAAATTCTAATATAAATAAAAAAATTCTTCGCGAATCAACGATTGCAATTCAATTCCTGAATTGCGGAAATGCAAATTATTCACGCATCGAAACAAAAATAAAAGATCTTGCTAATAAGACAATCACAATTAGGAATCAAATAAAAGGAATCACAAAAGACAAGAAAAAAATGGTTCTAACTTATGATGATAAAAGATCGGAATTACGGAAAGATATTTGGAATATATTTAAAAGAAAAAATATCCGATTAATACGTAAATCGCATTTTTTTATAAAATCCTTTATTGAAAAAATATACATGAATCTATTACTGTGTATCATTAAGATTCCAAGTTTTAAATCAACAAACAAAATTTTAACTAAATACATTTATAATGAAAAGACAAATAAAAAAATAATGAATTTTATTTCGACTATAAAAAAGCCCTTTTTTAATATTTTTTATAATACTAATTCTAGTATTAGCAACAAAAATTCTAATATTTATCGAGACTTATCTTCTTTGTCTCAAGCATATATATTTTACAAATTCTCGCAAAATCAATTACTTAACAAATATGCTTTGAAATCTGTACTTCAATATCATAACACCTACCCTTTTCTTACAGATATAATAAAGAATTATTGTACAACACAAGGAATATTTGGTTCCAAACCAAAGCATAAGAAAATACATAAGTATAGAATGAATAAATGGAAAATGTGGTTAAGGAGTCATTATCAATATAATTTATCTCAGACTAAGTGGTCTTATTTAGTACCAAAAAAATGGCAAAATAGGGCTAACCAATGTCGTATAATTCAAAAAAAAGACTCAACGAAATCGAATTTATATAAAAAAGAAAAAGATCAATTAATTCATTACATGAAAGAAAATTACTATGCAGTAAATTCATTGATGAGTCAAAAAGCCAAATTGAAAAAACATTTCGAATATGATATTTTATCATATAAATATATAAATTTTGAGGATAATAAAAACTCATATATTTATGAATCAACGTTACAATTACAAGAAGTGGAAAACAAAAAAATTTCATCTAATTTCAATACACTAAAACCCGAACCATTTTATGGATTGATAAGGATAGTTATTAATAATTATCTAGAAAAAAGATTTCTCATTGATACGGACAAAAAAATGGATAGACTATTTTTAAATTATAAAATTCCCCATTTCTGTATTAGAAATAATATTGATATTGAGACCCGGGCCAATATGCCTATCAATACCAAGATTCATAACAATACTAAAAATCTAAATTATCAAAAATTAAAAAAAAATTCCTTTTTTGATTGGATGGGAATGAATCAAGAAAAATTTTATCGTATCATATCAAATCTAGAACCTTGGTTTTTCCCAGAATTTGTACTACTTTTTAATGCGTATAAAATAAAACCGTGGATCATACCTACCAAATTACTTATTTTTAATTTTCATTTCTATGAAAATATTAGTAAAAGTAAAAAGATCAATGTAAAAAAACAAAATGAACAACAAGATCAGGGAAATCTTGTATTAGATTTACGAAAACAAAATGAAAAAGATGTTGAGACAAATTATACAGGAGAAAAAGATGTTGAGACAGATTATACAGGAACAGACATTAAAAAAGGTAGAAAAAAAAAACAATCTAAGAGCAAGAAAGAAGCAGAACTTAATTTCTTCTTGAAAAAATATTTTCTTTTTCAATTAAGATGGGATGATCTCTTGAATCAAAAAATGATCAATAATATAAAGGTATATTGTCTTCTACTTAGACTGATAGATCCAAAGGAAATAGCTATATCTTCAATTCAAAGAGGAGAGATGCGTCTAGATGTAATGTTGATTCAGAAAGATCTAACTCTTACAGAATTGGTAAAAAGAGGCATATTTATTGTTGAACCAATTCGTCTATCTATGAAAAGGGATGGAAAAGATATTATATATCAAACCATAGGTATTTCATTGGTTGATAAGACTAAACGCCAAACTGATGGAAAAAACATAATAAAAAAAAAATATGTTGATAAAAAAAAATTTCATGAATCTGTTGCACAACACAGCAATATACTTATGACTAAAAACAAAAATTATTATGATTTCCTTGTTCCTGAAAATATTCTATCCCCCAGACGTCGTAGAGAATTGAGAATTTTCATTTGTTTTAATTCTCAGAATTGCAATATTATGGGTAGAAATTCAATATTCTGTAATCAAAACAACATAAACAACTGTGGGCAATTTTTGAACAAGGAAAAACATCTTAATATATATACAAATAAATTCATTAAATTCAAATTTTTTCTTTGGCCCAATTTTCGATTAGAAGATTTAGCTTGTATGAATCGTTATTGGTTTGATACCAATAATGGCAGTAATTTCGGTATATTAAGGATACATATGTATCCACGATTCAGAATTCTTTAATTATATTAATAGTATATAATAAATATAAATATAATATAGTATATTTCCTCTATATCTTATATCTATTTTTCTTTATCGAAAAAAATGGATCGTTCCTTTTTATCCAAATCAAATTTTCAATTTGATTTGGATAGAATTCTATATGAAGAAATGATAATTTTTTTTGTACTAAATTCAAATAACTGTAAATAACACGTATAATAAATATTTTTATTTTTCCTGATCGGTAAAATTTGTGTAAAAGAAAAAAAAAAGAAAATTTTTTTTATGGTAAAAAATTTATTCATCTCGGCTATTCGACAAGAAAAAGAAAAAAACTGTGGATCTGTTGAATTTCAAGTATTTAGTTTCACTGATAAGATACAAAGACTTACTTTACATTTAAAATTACATAAAAAAGATTTTTTATCACAAAGAGGTCTACGAAAAATTTTGGGAAAACGTCAACGGCTGTTGGATTATTTGTCAAAGAAAAATCGAGTACGTTATAAGAAATTGATTAACCAGTTGGGTATTCGGGAGTCAAAAACTCATTAATTTTAAGTTTAAGATTGGTTTGAATTTTTTCTTTAGTTATTTAATTTTGCATTTTGATCAACTTCATTTTGCTAAATTCATGGAATACTGAATTAAATTAAGGAAGAAAAGTTATGACTGTACCAGCTACAAGAAAGGATCTCATGATAGTGAATATGGGTCCTCACCACCCATCAATGCATGGTGTTCTTCGACTAATTGTTACTCTCGATGGTGAAGATGTTATTGATTGTGAACCTATATTGGGTTATTTACATAGAGGGATGGAAAAAATAGCGGAAAATCGAACAATTATACAATATTTGCCTTATGTAACACGATGGGATTATTTAGCCACTATGTTCACCGAAGCAATAACAGTAAATGCACCAGAACGATTAGAAAGCGTTCAAGTACCTAAAAGAGCTAGTTACATTAGAATAATTATGCTAGAACTGAGTCGTATAGCTTCTCATTTATTATGGCTTGGACCTTTTATGGCGGATATCGGTGCACAGACTCCCTTTTTCTATATTTTCAGAGAAAGGGAATTGTTATATGATTTATTCGAAGCCGCTACAGGTATGCGAATGATGCATAATTATTTCCGTATTGGGGGAGTTGCTACAGATTTACCTTATGGCTGGATAGAGAAATGTTTGGATTTTTGCGATTATTTTTTAACAGGAATTGTTGAATATCAAAAACTTATTACGCGTAATCCTATTTTTTTGGAACGCGTTGAAAGAGTGGGCATTATTGGTGGAGAGGAGGCAATAAATTGGGGTTTATCAGGACCAATGTTACGGGCTTCTGGAATCCAATGGGATCTTCGTAAAGTTGATAGTTATGAGTGCTACAATAAATTTGATTGGGAAGTCCAATGGCAAAAAGAAGGAGATTCACTAGCTCGTTATTTAGTACGAATCGGTGAAATGCAGGAATCTATAAAAATTCTTCAACAGGCTCTAGAAGGAATTCCTGGAGGACCTTATGAGAATTTAGAAGTCCGACGCTTTGATAAAGCAAAAAATTCCGAATGGAATAATTTTGAATATAGATTTATTACTAAAAAACTTTCACCCAATTTTGAATTATCGAAGCAAGAACTTTATGTGAGAGTAGAAGCCCCAAAAGGAGAATTAGGAATTTATTTGATAGGAGATAATAGTGTTTTCCCTTGGAGATGGAAAATTCGTCCACCCGGTTTTATCAATTTGCAAATTCTACCTCAACTAGTTAAAAGAATGAAATTGGCAGATATCATGACAATATTAGGTAGTATAGATATCATTATGGGAGAAGTTGATCGTTGAAATGATAATTGATATAACAGAAACGGAAATACAAGCTATAAATTCTTTTTCTAGATCGGAATCTTTAAAAGAAATTTATGAACTCATATGGATCTTTGTTCTTATTTTCACCCTTATATTGGGAATAACAATAGGGGTACTAGTAATTGTGTGGTTAGAAAGAGAAATATCTGCAGCAATACAACAACGCATTGGGCCTGAATATGCCGGTCCATTGGGAATTCTTCAAGCTATAGCAGATGGAACCAAATTAGTTTTTAAAGAGGATCTCCTCCCATCTAGAGGAGATATTCGTTTGTTCAGCGCGGGACCCTCTATAGCGGTCATATCTGTTCTACTAAGTTATTTAGTAATTCCTTTTGGATATCACCTTGTTTTGGCCGATCTTAGTATAGGCGTTTTTTTATGGATCTCCATTTCAAGTATTGCCCCTATTGGACTTCTTATGTCAGGATATGGGTCGAATAATAAATATTCTTTTTCAGGTGGTCTACGGGCTGCTGCTCAATCTATCAGCTATGAAATACCATTAACTCTATGTGTGTTATCAATATCTCTACGTGTGATTCGGCGGAACATTATTATTTTCCCTCTTTTCTAGAAATAGGAATAGAATAAAGAAATTATATATATTATATTCAATGGATATTTTCTTTTTTTTTATTTATCATTAGGGTTGATGAATTAAGCTAGATAGTTAGATGAGTAAAAGCAAACTGCTTATAAATTTGCAGTAAGAGGATTAAATCTCATTCCCTATGTACGAGAATAGAAACATAAGCAGTATAAACTGTTTACCCCAAGGTTAAGATTCTTTGACCAATTATCATATCTTGAAGCGGGTACAAAAGATCACCCGTATGGGGTTTCTACTACTGTCTTGTATTTATTACCATACTGGAGATCAATAAAAAATCAGTGGACAGTTAGAAACACCAAGGTACACAAAAGATTCGTAATGGAGATAATTTAAGATAAAAAAAGACTTTTTTGCATAAAGCTTTGGATAAAACGAATCATAATGAGGACTTTAAGTTGGTAGAAATGACCAAGTAGTACTTCTCCACGATTCCGATCTCGAGTATGCGCCTATTCACTGATTAAAGAAATGACTATAAAAAACGAATTAATCCTTTATTTTTTTTTTTTCAGAGTACCTCCCTTCCTCTGAGAAAGAAGAATAGGACAGGAGCAAAAGAAATATTTCTTATTTATTTTGCCCATTCAATATTCATATCTACTATATACATACATGGAATTCTTAATCATAAATTTGGAATTAATGATCAATGCTTTATAACTAATTCTTTCTTTAGAGTTATTGATAAAACCTAATTTATTGATATAACGAGTATTTTATTTAAGGATTAAGTTATTACCGAATAAAGATAAATTTAAATTTTAATGGAAAAGATCAATTCGGAAGCACTTTTTTATTCTAGCAGACGGAATTTCGTTGGTCTAATTTTGAACTTCCTGGTATTAGAATCTCAAAATTACAATAATACCAAACAAGTACTTACATTTATTTGTGACCATAGAGGAGCCGTATGAAGCTGAGGTCTCATGTACGGTTTTGAAATAGCGATATGAACAGTAATGTTATTATCGACTATGATTATCTAACAGCTCAAGTACAGTTGATATAGTTGAGTCACAGTCAAAATATGGTTTTTGGGGGTGGAATCTGTGGCGTCAGCCTATAGGGTTTGTTGTTTTTCTAATTTCTTCTCTAGCAGAATGTGAGAGATTACCTTTTGATTTACCAGAAGCAGAGGAGGAATTAGTAGCAGGTTATCAAACAGAATATTCGGGTATTAAATATGCTTTATTTTATCTTGCTTCTTACCTAAATTTATTAGTTTCTTCATTATTTATAACAGTTCTTTACTTAGGCGGATGGAATTTCTCTATTCCGTATATATCTATTCCTGAATTTTTCGGAATAAATAAAATGACAGGAGTTTTTGGAATAACAATTGGTATATTTATTACATTAGCTAAAGCTTATTTGTTTTTGTTCATTCCTATCACAGCAAGATGGACTTTACCTAGACTGAGAATGGATCAACTTTTAAATTTTGGATGGAAATTTCTTTTACCTATTTCTCTGGGTAATCTATTATTGACAACTTCTTTTCAACTTATTTACCTATAAAGATTTTCAACTTATTTACCTATAAGGAATAGAATAAGATAACGATATTCTCCATTCATAACTGATCTTAAACAAGAGAAAGAAACATCAAATTATTCACGGAGATCTGCAATATGTTCCCCATGGTGACCGGGTTCATAAATTTTGGTCAACAAACAATACGGGCGGCAAGGTACATTGGTCAAAGTTTCATAATTACCCTATCTCATACAAATCGTTTACCTGTAACTATTCAATATCCTTATGAAAAATCGATTACATTAGAACGTTTCCGCGGTCGAATTCATTTTGAATTTGATAAATGTATTGCTTGTGAAGTATGTGTTCGTGTATGTCCCATAGATCTACCCGTTGTTGATTGGAGGTTTAAAAGAGAGATTAAAAAGAAACAATTGTTTAATTATAGTATTGATTTTGGAGTCTGTATATTTTGTGGTAATTGTGTCGAGTATTGTCCAACAAACTGTTTATCGATGACTGAAGAATATGAACTTTCAACTTATGATCGTCACGAATTAAATTATAATCAAATTGCATTAGGTCGATTACCAATGTCAGTAATTGGAGATTACACAATTCAAACAATTATGAATTCCGGTCAAATCAAAATGGATAAAGATAAACCCCTTGATTCAAAAACGATTACTGATTACTAATATTTTTTTATATAAAGATAAACAGAAACAAGTCTTCTTTTTTTTTATGAGAACCTAATAAACTTATCTTATTAACTATTGATTATTGAGAATCACTCTTGGATTTAAACTGTGAATATGTGTTTTCTTAATTATTTTAAAATATTAAAAAATTAGAATCTCTAAAAAAAAAAAAAGAAAAGATTGGCCGATAATTTTAATAACTTTATCTATATCCACAGTAATCCATCCATAGTAAGATTTAATTGCATTAAGCATTAAAAACTCACCATATATAAGAAAAAAAAATAAGGGGAATACCCCTTTCTTTCCTGGACTATTTAGTAAGGTCATGAAACATTTTGACTAATTTTTTTCTTATACATAATGGATTTACCTGGACCAATACATGATATACTTGTAGTATTTCTGGGATCATTTCTTATATTAGGAAGTCTAGGAGTAGTATTGTTTACTAATCCAATTTATTCCGCCTTTTCGTTGGGATCGGTTCTTGTTTGTATATCCTTATTCTATATTTCATCAAACTCTTTTTTTGTAGCTGCCGCCCAACTTCTTATTTATGTGGGAGCCATAAATGTCTTAATCATATTTGCTGTTATGTTCGTGAATGGTTCAGAATATTCTAACGACTCCTATCTTTGGACTATTGGAGATGGAGTCACTTCACTGGTTTGTATAAGTATTCTTTTTTCACTAATTACTACTATCGCAGATACGTCATGGTACGGAATTATTTGGACTACAAGATCAAATCAGATTATAGAACAAGACTTTATAAACAACGTTCAACAAATTGGAATTCATTTATCAACAGATTTTTATCTTCCATTTGAACTAATTTCTATAATTCTTTTAGTTTCTTTGATAGGCGCAATTACTATGGCTCGTCAATAATAAATAGTTTAGTTAGAATAAAAAAAATTTAGTTTAATCTACGGTTAATATTCCCTTTTTTATGTAATCGCTCGATTCTAGTCAATCAACTTGGTTGAATTTTTGTTCATATTGAAACGAATTGGGGTTGATCAGGAGTTAGTCAATGATGTTTGAACATGTACTTTTTTTGAGTGTCTATTTATTTGCAATTGGTATCTATGGATTGATCACAAGTCGAAACATGGTTAGAGCACTTATGTGTCTTGAACTTATACTAAATTCGGTTAATATTAATTTCGTACTATTTTCTGATATATTTGATAGTCGCCAATTAAAAGGTGAGATTTTCTCAATCTTTATTATAGCGATTGCAGCGGCGGAAGCTGCTATTGGACTAGCTATTGTTTCGTCGATCTATCGTAACAGAAAATCAACTCGTATTAATCAATCAAGTTTGTTGAAAAATTAGCCATAACTATAATATAAATACATATAAATACATATAAATACATATAAAAAAAATATATATATATATATAAATTGTAGAAAAACTTTCTATAAAATATCATTTCAGTGTCCTTTATATATTTATTTACAAATATTACTAATATGTATAGTAATATTTCAATATAAATATATATTGAAATATTACTATACATATTAGTCAACGTGAAGTTTCACGTGTGATTCATGCGACTTATATGATCATGGTTGTTGAAAGGTAAATCAAAGTCTCTTGGTCCCTTCTGATAAACAGATTTATAAAATTTTTGATTCTTAAGATTTTTTTGATAAATCATTGATTCATCTGGTTTCTATATATAAAGAAAATAGAAATATATAATAAATTACATAATTATAAATTTTTTATTATTATTTTTTTTTTTTACTTTACCAGATCGAAAATTTTTTATGTTCAAAACTGGAATTTATAGACCCAATGTCACATTCAGTAAAAATTTATGATACATGTATAGGGTGCACTCAATGTGTACGAGCCTGCCCCACAGATGTATTGGAAATGATACCTTGGGACGGATGTAAAGCTAAGCAAATTGCTTCCGCGCCAAGAACGGAAGACTGTGTAGGTTGTAAAAGATGTGAATCTGCCTGTCCAACAGATTTTTTAAGTGTCCGTGTTTATTTATGGCATGAAACAACTCGCAGCATGGGTCTATCTTATTGATACGTTATAATAAATTCCACTTGAATCATTTGATTCCTTTTTACCGACAAAAGCCCGTGCTCAAGAAAATATATTCTTTTGAGCACGGGCTTTTTGGTCAAAACGCATCTTGTCTTTATCACGAGTTATTTCCCTTGGTTAACAATACTTGTAGTTTTTCCAATATTCGCGGGTTCCTCAATTTTCTTTCTCCCTCATAAGGGGAATAAGGTATTTAGGTGGTATACGATATGTATTTGTATTGTAGAACTCCTTATAACAACCTATGTCTTCTGTTATCATTTCCAATTGGACGATCCATTAATTCAATTAGAAGAGGATGCTAAATGGATAAATGTTTTCAATTTTCACTGGAGACTGGGAATCGACGGACTTTCCATAGGACCCATTTTACTAACAGGATTTATCACTACTTTAGCTACTTTAGCAGCTTGGCCTGTTACTCGAAATTCGCGATTGTTCTATTTCCTGATGTTAGCAATGTACAGTGGTCAAATAGGATTATTTTCTTCTAGAGATCTTTTACTTTTTTTTATCATGTGGGAGTTAGAATTAATTCCTGTTTACGTACTTTTATCTATGTGGGGAGGAAAGAAACGTTTGTACTCGGCTACAAAGTTTATTTTGTACACTGCGGGGGGTTCCATTTTTCTCTTAATAGGAGTTCTAAGTATGGGTTTATATGGTTCCAATGAACCGACATTGGATTTTGACAGATTAACTAATCAGTCATATCCTGTGACATTAGAAATAATATTTTACTTGGGCTTCCTTATTGCTTATGCTGTCAAATCACCGATTATACCCCTACATACATGGTTACCAGATACCCATGGAGAAGCACATTACAGTACATGTATGCTTCTAGCGGGAATCTTATTAAAAATGGGAGCATATGGATTGATTCGTATCAATATGGAATTATTACCACATGCTCATTCTATATTTTCTCCATGGTTAGTGATAGTGGGGACAGTCCAAATAATTTATGCAGCTTCAACCTCGCTTGGTCAACGCAATCAAAAAAAAAGAATAGCTTATTCTTCTGTATCACATATGGGTTTCACAATTATAGGAATTGGTTCTATAACCGACATGGGGCTCAACGGAGCCGTTTTACAAATACTCTCTCATGGATTTATTGGTGCTGCACTTTTTTTCTTGGTAGGAATGAGTTGTGATAGAATACGTCTTGTTTATCTCGACGAAATGGGGGGAATATCCATTCCAATGCCAAAAATATTTACCATGTTTAGTAGTTTCTCGATGGCTTCTCTTGCATTGCCGGGAATGAGCGGTTTTGTTTCGGAGTTAGTAGTATTTTTTGGACTAATTACCAGCCCAAAATATCTTTTAATGCCAAAAATATTAATTACCCTTGTAATGGCAATTGGAATGATATTAACGCCTATTTATTTATTATCTATGTTACGGCAAATGTTCTATGGATACAATTTTTTCAATGTTCTAAACTCAAATTTCGTGGATTCTGGACCACGAGAACTATTTGTTTCAATCTGTATCCTTTTACCCGTAATAGGAATTGGTATTTATCCCGATTTCGCTCTTTCTTTATCAGTTAACAAGATACAAGCTATACTATCTAATTATTTTTATAGATAGTTTTTTTTCTTAATGAGATAGAAAGTCTTATATCAATTATAATATTTTTGAAACTATTCGCTGTACAACGAAAAAAAAAAATAATAAAGTGAATTAGAAAGACGTATCCCGAGTTTTTATGAACTGTTTGAATCTTAATTCAAACAGTTCATAAAAACTCATACAAATTTTTGTTATATACGTTTTATATATTCTGCATGGAATTTCTACAATTTAATTAGATTTTATGTGAATGAACCATAACTATGTAGACCTATTCCTAATAGATTGATCCCAAAATAGCATATCCAAATTATAAGAAATCCTATAGAAGCTACAAGTGCCGAATTTGTACCGTGTAAACTTCGATTTGTTCTAGTATGTGAATAAATCGCGAATATGGTCCAAGTAATAAATGCCCAAGTTTCTTTGGGGTCCCAATTCCAATAAGAGCCCCATGCTTCGTTAGCCCATACTGCTCCAGAAAGAATACCTATGGTTAAAAAGGTAAACCCTAAACTAATAACACGATAACTCCAATAATCCAAACGCTGAATTAATTGATATTTATAATAATTAGGAAATGAAAGAAAAGAAGTGCTTTTAAAAACACTTCTTTTTTCGTTCAAGTATTCGATCTTCCCAAATAAAAATGACTTAATTAATATTAAAAAATTTTTGCTTCTAAAAATAATATCGATGTTTTTTCGAAATGTAATGATTAAAAAAGCGACTGATAATAACGAACCACATAAAAGAGCCGAATAGCTCAATAACATCATACTTACATGCATCATTAACCACTGAGATTGTAGAGCAGGTACTAATATTGCTGATTGATGCATTTTACTTGAAAGACCAGATGTAGCGAAACCTTGAGTAAAAATGGCACTTGGCGCGGTTATTGTGCTTAAATCATTTTTTTGATTCCATAGCTTGGAAACCATATGAATAATAGAAAAACTCCATGAAAGAAAGATCAATGATTCGTATAAATTACTTAATGGAAAATGTCTCGAAGAAATCCAACGAATAACTAATAATCCTGTGAGAGAAAAAAAAGTAGCTAACATTCCTTTTTCCAACGAATGGCGTAATCCGATGATTTCGTGAACTGATAGAATCATCAAATGAATCGCAATCACAATTGAAACGATCGAAAAAGAGAGATGAGTTAATATATGTTCTAAAGTCGCAAATATCATACATAAAAAGGGTCTCATTACAGAATTGAAATCAGGAATTAAATACATTATAAGGTCCATTGTATCCCTTTTAGAGTATGCCGCCACTCGGACTCGAACCGAGATGCTCTAGCACTGCTTCCTAAGAGCAGCGTGTCTACCAATTTCACCATAGCGGCTTACTTGAAATAATAATAGTCAATTCATATTGAATCGTCTAGATGTAGATTCTAGAAACCGATATAGTTATCCTTTAGGAAATGGATGAATAAGGGTTCTTTTAAACTCTTTTGTTTTGTTTAAAATAAAATATTCTTTTCATTTTTAATAATACTTAAAAACTTAGAAAGATCTTTTTTATAAAAAATAAATATAAATTAAATAAATAGGATAATTTTATACATATAAAAATATGATTACTAAATTTAATAAATTAAATTAGAAATTAAAAGACTTGTTCTCTAAAAATCTTGTTTTTAACCTACTTTTTAATGTATTTTGTGTAATTATTCTAATTACTAATTAGAATTATATAGTATATATATATATATTCTATATATAATAATTATATTAATATTTGTTGTTTGTTATGTACATAATTTAAATATAGAATAATAATTAGTTAACAAAAAAAATTTCATTTGATCTTGAGAAAGACATATAATAAAACAGTTTTAATATTCATTATAATATAATTATATTTTATTTCTTTTCCCTAGAAATTTTTTTCCATTAGGAAAAGAAATAAAATAATACATAATACTTAGAATCAAACTAGCAGACAGATAAGTTAATATTCGACATAAAATAGCTGCTAGTTCTAACTAATCTTGAGGAGTTAAATAAATACATAAGTTAATGAAAAATTAACATATTCTATATATAGAAAAGTTCTTAAAATCACGGAAAAAAATTATTCTAAGATTTTATTATTTGTTTGCCGAACAAAAAAACTTTTTGATTTTCCCGTAGAAACTGACTTTGCTAAAGAAAAGGCTTTTATTGCAACTAAATTTCCCTTCTTCTTCCAAATATTTCTACGAATACGTTTTTTTGATATAGAAGTACGTTTTTTTGGAACTGCCATAAAAAAAAAGAGTTCTTCCTTTTTATTGTTGTATGTGAAAGACATGTATTGATCAATATGGATCGTTTTTTTTAGTTTTAGTCATTTTATATATTATATTTAATTTCGTCGATAATCTTTTTTTTTTTTAACAATATAAATTATTTATATATACATGTGTGTTACATATATAATAAACTAGGAAAAAATGGAAGAAAAATTAAAAAAAGGATTTTCTAGTAGTTAATATGTTAAACAAGATATTCCGTTAGCTAAGAAAATGAACTTCCATTTTACGTTTTTTTTTATTAGTTCTAGAATACTAGAATATAAGAAGTAAGGATTTTTAGAAAATTTCTGCTATTTTCTTATCTTATTGGATTGAAATCCAATCAATTTCATAAAAAATAAAAATTTGGAAATAGGTAATAAAAAAATTACTAGAAGAATTAGTTGATTTATTGATGCAAACTATATATCCATATCCATATTCTACTGATATCGGTATAGTTATTTTTTCTTACTTTTCTTACTTTTTCTTTGCTTACTATAGTATATGATATGGTTATATATTACTAGAATACAATTCTAGTCTAGTGGCAAAATTTTTTTTTATATCATATCTCTTTTTTTTATAAAAAAATATTATAAATAAAAAAATATTTTTCTACTTCAAAAATGAATAATATTTTAGTTAAAAAATTAATAACTAAAAAATGACTCTATATCGAGCTATTTGGGCAAAGCATTTAAGCAACAATTTATAACTTTTTCAAATTTTTGAAATATCTGAAAAAAAAGAAAAATGTAAAATAAGAATATTTAAGGTTATATATATATATTTTCATTTTTTTATTGTTTTTGAAGAAAACAATAAAAATTGGTGAATCGGAAATAATTATAATAAAAAAACGAAAATTTGTGTTTTTTTTATGGAACATACATATAAATATGCATGGATAATACCTTTTCTTCCATTTCCTATTACTATGTTAATAGGATTTGGACTTCTACTTATTCCTGTAGCAACAAAAAATATTCGACGTATGTGGGCTTTTCCGAGTGTTTTGATGCTAACTATAGCTATGGTATTTTCTGTTAATCTTTCTATTCAGCAAATAAACGGAAATTTTATCTATCAATATCTATGGTCTTGGACTGTCAATAATGATTTTTCTTTAGAGTTCGGACACTTGATTGATCCACTTACTTCTATTATGCCAATATTAATTACTACTGTTGGAATCATGGTTCTTATTTATAGTGATAATTATATGTC